GTGGTACGTTGTTGAATCAAAATAAGGAATGCCAATCTTTGAAAATTTTGTTATCATCCAACTATTCTCGAATTGGTCCATTCAATGGTTTGAAATATAACAATGCGACAAAAGAATCAATTAAAGCAGATCCTATAATTCCAATTAGGAATTCGTTAGGCCCCTTAGGTACAGTAGTACTCAAGATTGCAAATTTTTATTCATCTTACCATTTAATAACTTATAATCAGATTTTGTTAAAGAAATATTTGTTACTTAACAAATTTAGTCAGACTTTCCAAGTACTTAAATATTTTTTAATAGACGAAAATCGGGGGATTTTTAATCCAGATCCGTGCAGTAACATCATTTTTAATCCATTCGATTTAAATTGGCGTTTTCTCCGCCACGATTATTGTGATGAGACGTCCACAATTATTAGCCTTGGACAATTTTTTTGTGAAAATGTATGTCTATTCAAATACGGATCACAGAAAAAATCTGGTCAAGTTCTAATTGTTCATGTTGACTACTTAGTAATAAGATCAGCCAAGCCCTATTTGGCTACTCCAGGAGCAACGGTTCATGGTCATTATGGGGAAATCCTTCACGAGGGAGATACATTAGTTACATTTATATATGAAAAATCAAGATCTGGTGACATAACGCAAGGTCTTCCAAAAGTGGAACAAGTGTTAGAAGTGCGTTCGATTGATTCAATATCGATAAATCTCGAAAAGAGGGTTAAAGGTTGGAATGAACGTATATCAAGAATTCTTGGAATCCCTTGGGGATTCTTGATTAGCACGGAACTAACCATCGCCCAAAGCCGTATCTCTTTGGTTAATAAGATCCAAAGGGTTTATCGATCTCAGGGGGTACAGATCCATAATAGACATATAGAGATTATTGTCCGCCAAGTAACATCAAAAGTGTTGGTTTCAGAAGATGGAATGTCTAATGTTTTTTCACCCGGAGAGCTAATCGGATTGTTGCGAACGGAACGAGCAGGGCGCGTTTTGGATGAAGCGATCTGTTATCGAGCAATCTTATTGGGAATAACGAGGGCATCTCTTAATACTCAAAGTTTCATATCCGAAGCGAGTTTTCAAGAAACTGCTCGAGTTTTAGCAAAAGCTGCTCTACGAGGTCGTATTGATTGGTTGAAAGGCCTGAAAGAAAATGTTGTTCTAGGGGGAATTGTACCTGTTGGTACCGGATTCAAAAAATTAGTACATCATTCAAAGCAACACAAAAACATTCATTTGGAAATCAAAAAGAAGAATTTGTTTGAAGGAAAAATGAGAGATATCTTATTTCACCATAGAGAATTTTTGAGTTCTTGCGTCCCAAACAATTTCTCTGAGACATCAGAACAACCATTGACACGATTTAATGATTCTTAAAAGGAGACTCTTTTTTTATATTATAATTTAATTATCTGGTCCAATTTTCTTATTTGATTGATAATAAAGATCATAATGAATTAAAAGGAATTTATGGTTTGGATCGTGTATCAACGGTCAATCCTCGGTAGAAAGTTCCATCGGAACAATTATTTATTTCAGATACCTCGTCTCGTTGTTTAAAAAAAAAAAAAAACAACGAGCAAGTATGGGGAAAAATGACAAGAAGATATTGGAACATTAATTTGGAAGAAATGATGGAAGCAGGAGTTCATTTTGGTCATGGTACTAGGAAATGGAATCCTAGAATGGCACCGTTCATCTCCGCAAAACGTAAAGGTATTCATATTACAAATCTTACAAGAACTGCGCGTTTTTTATCAGAGGCCTGCGATTTAGTTTTTGATGCAGCAAGTAGAGGAAAACACTTTTTAATCGTTGGTACAAAAAATAAAGCAGCTGATTCAGTAGCATCCGCTGCAATAAAGGCTCGGTGCCATTATGTTAATAAAAAATGGCTTGGTGGTATGTTAACGAATTGGTCCACTACGGAAACGAGACTTCAAAAGTTCAGGGATTTAAGAGCCGAGCAAAGGATGGGGAAACTCAACCGTCTCCCCAAAAGGGATGCAGCAATGTTGAAGAGACAATTATCCACCTTGCAAACATATCTGGGTGGGATCAAATATATGACAGGGTTACCCGATATTGTAATTATCGTTGATCAGCAAGAAGAATATACGGCTCTTCGAGAATGTGTCATTTTGGGGATTCCAACGATTTGTTTAATCGATACAAATTGTGACCCAGATCTCGCAGATATTTCGATTCCAGCCAACGATGATGCTATCGCTTCAATCCGATTGATTCTTAACAAATTAGTATCCGCAATTTGCGAAGGTCGTTCTAGTTATATATCTAGTTATATAAGAAATCATTGATTATGATTAATCAAAATTAATAATAATAAGATAGATAAGTCAATTACTTCGGGAAACTTCATAGATTTTTTATTGGATCGATTGCTATTCCTTGATTAAAAAAAAAAAAAGATAAAAAATAAAAAAGTACTCGGATTGGGGATATTATGTGATTACTTAGTATCCTAAATATACGATTAATGATTAAAGTGGGTCAGTTAAGAAAGAGATGGGTGAATCAAAATAATTTTTTTTAAGTTCAATTTCTGTCAGAGGACAATATGAATGTTATACCATGTTCCATTAACACATTTAAAGGGCTATATGATATATCGGGTGTAGAAGTAGGCCAACATTTATATTGGCAAATAGGAGGTTTACAAGTCCATGCCCAAGTACTTATCACTTCTTGGGTCGTAATTGCTATCTTATTAGGTTCAGTTACCATAGCTGTTCGGAATCCACAAACCATTCCGGCCGACGGTCAGAATTTCTTCGAATATATCCTTGAATTCATTCGGGACTTGAGTAAAACTCAGATTGGAGAAGAATATGGTCCTTGGGTTCCCTTTATTGGAACTATGTTCTTATTTATTTTTGTTTCTAACTGGTCAGGTGCTCTTTTACCTCGGAAAATAATACAGTTACCTCATGGGGAGTTAGCTGCGCCCACGAATGATATAAACACTACTGTTGCTTTAGCTTTACCCACGTCAGTGGCATATTTTTATGCGGGTCTTACTAAAAAAGGTTTGAGTTATTTTGGAAAATACATTCAACCAACTCCAATACTTTTACCAATTAACATCCTAGAAGATTTCACAAAACCTTTATCGCTTAGTTTTCGACTTTTCGGAAATATATTGGCTGATGAATTAGTAGTTGTTGTTCTTGTTTCTTTAGTACCTTCAGTAGTTCCTATACCCGTCATGTTCCTTGGATTATTCACAAGCGGTATTCAAGCTCTTATTTTTGCAACTTTAGCCGCGGCTTATATAGGTGAATCCACGGAGGGTCATCATTGACTAGCTTTTCAAATTGTTTTTTCTTTTTTTTTTTCAACCTTATCCCAATTCATGTGGAGTTCAATTTAATATAATCGACTTGGCGAGAAATTAGAATAGATAAAACTTTTATATATGGTATAGAGTCGTAGCGGGAAAGATGTACGAAATTATTTAATTGTAATAAAATCTTAGGAAAAAGATCTAGATCTTTTTCCTAAGATTTTGGCTAATATATATTATGGACTTCTCCAATTTATAAAATAAAATAAAATATTGTATTTATATTTTATTTGTTTTTTATATTTGTTTAGTTAATTACAACAATTTTGAATTTGAATTGAATAAGAATTGTTATCTTTTTTAGATGTAAGACTAAATAAAAAGCCAGTTTAGCTTAGGAAAATGAAACTGGACATATGTAATAAATAGTTATAAGTCTGTCCAGCCCCCCATATGATTCAAAAAAAAATTCTAGAATCATATTCAATAGGCGGTTTACGTTATGGAAGAAACAAATGTATATGTGATATTAGAAATTCACTAGTTATAGTGAGGCTCTTTTATCTTATATATAAGATTTCTATTTCATTTCACAGCTCACTGCACTTAGATGGGATTCCAATAGAAAGTCCTTCCGCGAACTCAAGGATTTAGAAGAATGAAGAATTGAATGAAAAAAAAAGTTTAGAATAAAGAAATGCAATGATTAGAATCATATGCATCTAGATTTACAAAAATGACATCATGTATAAGAACTAAAAACGAGATTTCGAAGTATTTCTGTATTTCTGATGATTAATTGGTTGATTGTATCATTAACCATTTCTTTTTTTTTGTGAGGAGCTTACCATGAATCCACTGATTTCTGCCGCTTCTGTTATTGCTGCTGGATTGGCCGTAGGGCTTGCTTCTATTGGACCTGGGGTTGGTCAAGGTACTGCTGCAGGTCAAGCTGTAGAAGGTATTGCGAGACAGCCAGAAGCAGAGGGTAAAATACGAGGTACTTTATTGCTAAGTTTGGCTTTTATGGAAGCTTTAACAATTTATGGGCTGGTCGTGGCATTAGCACTTTTATTTGCGAATCCATTTGTTTAATTCTAGAAGAAAAGTACGTAATGTACTTTTTTTGACTTAGACTCGCCATTTGTTTTTTTTTCAAATTATATCAACATTTCACTCTAACAATTACTTATTCGTTGAGAGAATACCTCCGGGAAGGACGGATTTTAGGATTAGTAATTAGCGGATCCTCTCGCTTTCTTCCTTCCCGTTTTTAGTTCTTAGTATAATGGAAACCTTTTTTTAGGATGTGTTGCAACGCAACAAACGAGGTATTTTGTAATTGGCATAATACCCAGGACCGACCCCAACCCAATAAAGTATCTTCTTGGAAACTGGAAACTTTAATTAGAATAAAAAAAATCAAATTCAAATATAATAAAATAAATTAAATCAAATAAATTAATAATAAATTAATCTATTCCCAATAAAAAATCCCATAACATAAAAAAAGGAAATCAATCAAAAAGGGGAGGGCGAAGTGATCCAAAAAGAACTCTGTTCTTTGTTAGTCCTATCTATAAGAGGAGAGTATATGAAAAGTGTAACCGATTCTTTTGTTTCCTTGGGCCACTGGCCATCCGCCGGGGGTTTTGGGTTTAATACCGATATTTTAGCAACAAATCCAA